TACAACCACGATGATTCAATAAAACCCTCAAACTAAGTCCAAAAATTCCCTGAGTAAGAATCGGTGGATCATCACTTATTCAATGAATAGATATAATGAATAAAAATCCAAAGAAAGGTTTATCCTTTAATTAAAAATTAAAAAAAAAAGCATAAACGGGAAAAAGAATAAAAACCTTTCGATTTATAACTTCTAACCCTCTTTTTTTAACTCTTTTTGGTTAATTCTTTTTTTGGAGTCCGGCACACGAGGTCTGAATATTAAATATGAATCATAGTTATAATAGTTTGTAATCTATTTCATATATTCCGCGCGTTCCGGATACTAGAATGAATATCCGACGAGGTAAAACCATCTGTATCAAGATGCCAGAACCGATTTCTGTAGTATCCATAGGATCAATTATAACAAGTCACACACTCATATTCCGGAAATACAGAAACAAAGAAATTCCACGGTCGAACTACCAAAAAATAGAATGGGCTAAAAACGACCTAAATGCTTCACTTTGTTTTGTATTGAAAAGCTATTTAGTAGTTCTTGTGAATCTAATTCATTGAAATTCCGTCCAGTAAAATGGAAGAATTATAAATCTCCAAAATAATAGATAGGAATATCGCAAATAGAGCCATTGCGATACCCATCAAAGGAGTAGTTCCCCAACCGGGAGCTACTTTACCATATTCCGAATTCAATGGTTTCAATAAATCCCCTATAATAGTTCGTCTTGGACCAGATCTAGAACTATCCTCAACGGTTTGTGTAGCCATAAATCCTATTTTGTATTCATTGAGAGCCGTTGACTTTGTATACCATTCTATTGTAAATAAATGATCTTATCATAGATCCGTTGTGGTCTTTAAATTATATTAAAATTATATAATAATGGAAACAGCAACCTTAGTTGCCATCTCTATATCTGGTTTACTTGTAAGTTTTACGGGGTACGCCTTATATACTGCTTTTGGGCAACCCTCTCAACAACTACGAGATCCATTCGAGGAACACGGAGACTAGTTGAAGTAATGAGCCTCCCAATATTGGGAGGCTCATTACTTCAATTGAGATAATAAAAAATCATTTCATCTTTTTACTTTTTAGTTGGAACTTTAGGCGGTTCCCGAAAAAAGATAGCGAAAAAGATTATTCCTAAAGTTGAGACTAAGAGGAATGTATAAACCAATGCTTCCATAGATTCGATTGTGGTTTACAATTATAGCTTCCATACCTGTTTATTTTGGATCGTCTCCCAGATAACTAAAGAGCAGGAGTCAAAGAAAAGGCAGCAATTCAAATCAAGATTTATCCGGTACCCTATTTATGTTAAACTCTGTTAAATCACAAAAAGAAAGGTGAAAAGTAAGAAATCAATCTTGTATCAGACTGCTTGTCTTTTTGTAGTTGGATCCCCAAGTTTTTGGAATGCTCCAAATTCTACTTGAGCATCCAAATCTGGGTCAATACCGGCAAAAACATCTCTGAACAAGGTTCTAGCACCATGCCAAATGTGTCCGAAGAAGAAGAGTAGAGCAAACGAAGCATGTCCAAAAGTAAACCAACCCCTTGGACTGCTACGAAAAACACCATCGGATTTCAAAGTAGCGCGATCTAATTCAAAAATTTCTCCCAATTGAGCACGTCTAGCATATTTTTTCACAGTAGCAGGATCACTATAACTGACTCCATTCAGTTCGCCGCCATAGAACTCCACAGTTACACCTACTTGTTCTACACTATACTTCGATTCGGCCCTTCGAAAAGGAACATCGGCTCTAACAATTCCATCCCCGTCTACCAAAACAACCGGAAATGTTTCAAAAAAAGTAGGCATACGACGTACAAAAAGTTCACGCCCTTCTTTATCTCTAAAGATAGGGTGTCCTAACCACCCAACAGCTATTCCATCCCCGTTGTCCATTGAGCCCGCTCTGAATAATCCCCCCTTTGCCGGATTATTGCCGATGTAATCATAAAAAGATAATTTTTCAGGAATTTTAGACCAAGCTTCTGATAAACTTTGATTTTCGGCTAGCCCAGCACCAACTCGTCGATATATTTCTTGCTGGAAGTATCCCTGATCCCATTGATAACGAGTGGGACCAAATAATTCAATCGGGGTAGTTGCTGAACCATACCACATAGTTCCAGCAACAACAAAAGCGGCAAAAAAAACAGCAGCGATACTACTGGAAAGGACGGTTTCAATATTTCCCATACGTAATCCTTTGTATAGACGTTGGGGCGGACGGACACTAAGATGGAATAGACCTGCTAATATGCCCAATGTCCCTGCTGCAATATGATGAGAGGCTATTCCTCCCGGAACAAAAGGATCAAAACCTTCCACACCCCACGCTGGATTTACAGATTGTACCCTTCCGGTTAGTCCATAAGGATCGGACACCCATATTCCAGGACCATACAACCCCGTTACATGAAATGCGCCAAACCCAAAACAAGCCAGTCCTGAAAGAAATAAATGAATTCCAAAAATCTTAGGTAAATCCAAAGAAGGTTTTCCCGTGCGTTCATCACAAAAAATTTCTAGATCCCAATACACCCAATGCCAAATAGCTGCCAAAAAGCACAAGCCAGAAAACACAATATGTGCACCGGCCACACCTTCGTAACTCCAAATACCCGGATTCGTTATAGTCCCTCCTGTGATACTCCAACCGCCCCATGAATTGGTTATTCCTAAACGAGTCATGAAAGGTATAACAAACATACCTTGTCTCCACATTGGATCAAGAACAGGGTCAGAGGGATCAAAAACCGCTAATTCATATAGAGCCATCGAACCGGCCCAACCAGCAACTAGAGCTGTATGCATTATATGGACAGAAAGCAAACGACCCGGATCATTCAATACGACAGTATGAACACGATACCAAGGCAAACCCATGGAAATACCCCTTTATCAACGAAAAATAGACACTATGTAACTTTATTGCATTGGAAAAAAACTATGTTATGGACCTCCCCTTTTCAGTAGATTATCTCGAGGAAAGGATTAAGATTTGTTCTATTATTTTAGTAATAATGGAAGAGTTCTGTTTGTAGGAACAAAAAGAAGCAGATCTATTCTATACCCGATAAGTACCAATACGCAATGGTAGGGGGGGCGGGATCCCGCTTTCATTTTCTATGAGTGAAAGCATACATATTTGTTCATATCATTCAAAAGACCCATTCTTAAAGATTTTCTTCTTTCGTCATAGTCATTCTGTCTTCTTTTTTTTTTTTATGTTATGAACTTATTACATTTTTGGATAAACTATGATAAAGGCTAATCTTATTAAGACAATAAACCCATTTATACGCTTCCACATCAAAGTAAGATATAGTACTTAATTCTTTTTTTCTTTCTTTTAATGCCTATTGGTGTTCCAAAAGTACCTTTTCGAAGTCCTGGAGAGGAAGATGCATCTTGGGTTGACGTATAGTGCGACTTGTCAGATATATTGGGTCACATGGGATTCCCCCAGTCTCTCCCCCGATCGAGATATCCTCTCTTTCGCCCAAGAAAGATTGATTGAATTATCATATCAAAAATTTGGAGCGTGAAGTGCAATTATATTTCTTTTGTTTTTTGGAGGGGGTATCCAAATTAATATTATCAATTAGAATAATTTATGGTTTAGAATAATTTATAGTTGGCTCACTTGGACCAATAAAATGAAGTATCCAGGCTCCGTTTAGAAAAAACCCAATTAGTAATATATCTATGATTACTATGTTTATCATATTCTATTTATAAACAGGAGCGATCTCAAACTGTTTAATCAATCGAGTAATATAATATAACGAATACATTGAATATTTGGCAGAAGACATGAAAGAAATAAAAAAAAAAGCCATAGCAAAAACACGTGGTATTGGGGCATTTGCCCTATATGTGCAAATAAAAATCGGGCCGATCTTTACTCGGAGTAGAGCATAAACCTAAAAAAATTGAAGAAGCCCATTCCGGAACAAGAAAATGACATCGTGATTTGGATTCGATCTCGATGAAACAATAAATCAATGAGAAGTTCGTTTGATAAGTTTAGTAGATTACTTTTATATATATTTTTTTTTATTTATAGGTAAAGTAAACAGACCAAAACTAATCCTTCTTGAAAAATACAAGAAAAAGCCCTTTGTTAGAAGTTGTTAGAAGTTAGAAGGAGCCCACTATGAAAAAAGAATGAGGGCTGTAATCTACACATTGATTCTTTTTTTTCGCGATTTTTGGTAAACCGTATGCATCAAAAGGTGCGCGTACGGTTCCTAAGGATACAATTTTATCCTAATCAACCGACTTTATCGAGAAAGATTACTTTTTTTAGGCCAAGAGGTTGATAGTGAGATCTCGAATCAACTTATTGGTCTTATGGTATATCTTAGTATAGAGGATGATATCAAAGATCTGTATTTGTTTATAAACTCTCCCGGAGGGTGGGTAATACCCGGAGTAGCTATTTATGATACTATGCAATTTGTACGACCAGATGTACAGACAATATGCATGGGATTAGCCGCTTCAATGGGATCTTTTATTCTAGTCGGAGGAGAAATTACCAAACGTCTAGCATTCCCTCATGCTCGGCGCCAATGAGTTTTGTATTTGAGAGAAAAAAGAAGACTATGCCTTCGCCATATGAAATATGACTATTAAGTAATAATAGCATGGCATTTTGAATTCGATATGAAAATTTTTTTTTATTTTTTTTTTTCAAAAACTATTAGATTATATATCGAAGGAGTAGTATGAGATAAGGGGCATTTCCGATTTTATCTGATCTATTGGAAATCTATTGCAGCGTCACAAACTTTTTTGTTTTCACGCCGGAAGGCTAATTATGTTATGAAAGAATACAAAAAAAAGAAACTTTGGGATTGCTGAATAAAAGACTAAATAAATATATAAATAGAAAGCAACGGAGCCATCATAGTATTTTTTAACTACTCCAAAATAAAAGGAAGGATGGTTATTGGATTATTTACCGATCAGGGTCTGGTCTGATAGACCCTATATTTTCTGTTTCTTCGATGGGAGGTAAAAGCGAATTCCATTGTAGAGCCGTATGCAATGCGAAAAAGATGCCTGTACGGTTGTTCAATTCTATCTTGTTTTTCGTATTATTATTCTTTATTTTATTTCTTCTCTTTGATTTATCTTCGAGATAGAAGAACCATTTATTATGTTATATAATCAGGGTAATGATCCATCAACCTGCTAGTTCTTTTTATGAGGCACAAACGGGAGAATTTATCCTGGAAGCGGAAGAACTGCTGAAGTTACGCGAAACCATCACAAGGGTTTATGTACAAAGAACGGGCAAACCCTTATGGGTTGTATCCGAAGACATGGAAAGAGATGTTTTTATGTCAGCAACAGAAGCCCAAGCTCATGGAATTGTTGATGTTGTAGCGGTAGAATAAAAAATAGAAGGGATTTCGCGCAAATACGCAATATTAAATTTTATCTTCTTATATTTCATATATCTATTAATATAGAATTATTAATATAGAAGTAATGCCTAATCATCCGGTTAGGATCGATCTAAACCAACTCATTATGTATACGAGTCAACATGCCAACTATTAAACAACTTATTAGAAAGACAAGACAGCCAATCAGAAATGTCACGAAATCCCCCGCCCTTGGGGGATGCCCTCAGCGACGAGGAACATGTACTAGGGTGTATGTGTGACTCGTTCAGAGCATGGACTGGGACAAAAGAAAAGAACCAATTTTTCCAGTATCAGTGGTCAGTGCCAATAAATAGGATAAAATGGAAGAACTCCATTCACTATCTAAAAAGGATCTATCATATCCTTCTATTTATTGTGTATCAAATTTTATGGTTTTTATTGGTGTAAATCCAATCGTCTCAATTTTCAATTTAAGATGAGAAAGAATTTCCCATTGGGAGCAAATGGTTATCCATTAAGCAGGGTAAATACTATTTAAATTAAAAGGCAGAAAGATTATGCCCGTACTCTTGCAACAACGGACTAACAGGGTCAGCTACACAGCTAATCTTCATAATTAAATATCGTTACTGTATAGGTGGATCTCGTTGTGAAAGACTGATTACTGGATAATTCATGGGTAGAGCCAAAGAGTGTGAACTGTACAAGTTAACAATAGCCTTGATTAAATGAAAGATAAGGGCTCCGGTGTATAGAGGGGACCTCGCCGTTTAAAAAGTAACCATAGAAACGATGGAACCCACGATTTTTTTATCCATTTAGATTTACTACTTTTTTTGTTTTTATTTAATATGCTTTTTTAATATCTAGTATCGCTATCAATACAATTTCTTATTTCGCGGTGAAATGCCTAGAAAAAAAGAAAAAATCGTGGTCGGGAAGGTTATAGTAGCAAAAGCCATTGGAGTTTTTATTTTATACATTGGAAGAATCCGTTTTGTTAGTAATAAACTAGGAAAGGGAAAGGAATAACTGAAAGAAAGGAAATCAATTAGTTATTCGTCGAAGTTTCATTTATTCAATGACCAGAATTAAACGAGGATATATAGCTCGGAGACGTAGAACAAAAATTCGTTTATTTGCATCAAGCTTTCGAGGGGCTCATTCAAGACTTACTAGAACTATTACTCAACAGAAAATAAGAGCTTTGTTTTCGGCTTATCGGGATAGAGGTAGGCAAAAGAGAGATTTTCGTCGTTTGTGGATCACTCGGATAAATGCAGTAATTCGCGGTAAAAGCGTATACTATAATTATAATAGATTAATACACAATCTATACAAGAGGCAGTTGCTTCTTAATCGTAAAATACTTGCGCAAATAGCTATATTAAATAGAAATTGTCTTTATATGATTTCCAATGAGATTATAAAATAAGTATATTGGAAGGAATTCATCGGAATGTTTTAAATTTAAAATGGAGTTCACTGGAGAATTAACTCCGGGAAGGTAGAATAGAAATTAGTATGATAAAATATATAAAATATAATAATAAAGTCGTCAAAATGAACAAACAACACGTTCAATAAAAAAAGATTGATTCTTTTTTTTCTTATGATACGACAATAAAATCTGGATTCGCAAATTTTTCGAACAAAATATCAATCCGCCTTTGAATTCGTATTGGAATTTTGCTTCAAATGAAGAGTAAGCCTATTTCTTTTTGATTCTAAGACCTGTAGTTCTAGTGGTCGACTCACCTCTTTCAAATTGTTTCTCATTATTAAGAAAAGGTAACAAAGATAAAATACGAGCTTGCTTTATAGCAATAGTAATTAATCGTTGTTGTTTTAAGTTTAATCTATTCACCCGTCTAGATAATATCTTTCCTTGTTCACTAATAAATCGACTAATTAAACTCATGTTTCTATAATCAATTCGATCCCCCGAGCCAATCGGGGGCAAACGCCTACGAAAAGATCGCTTGGATTTAAAATAGAGTCGCTTGGATTTATCCATGATTTGTTTATTCCTTATCCCGAAAATCCTATTTCAATGAGGGATTTTGTTTTGTTTATCTTTAAATATATAATATATATAATATATGTCATTTTTAATCTTCCTTGGAAGGGTGACATACAAGCGATCGGATCGGTTCGATTTATTTCTTTATCTCCCCATGAATTGTATGTTTATAACAAAAGGGACAGAATTTTCTCAATTCCAATCGACTAGGCGTATTATGTCGATTCTTTTGAGTAATATATCTGGAAATACCAATACTCATTGATTCCTTATTAGCACCATTTCGATTAGCACTATTTCGAGTACAATTGGTACATTCCAAAATAACGGTTACTCGAACGTCTTTACCCTTGGCCATGAACCTCCTTTGGATTTTTGATCCACCCAACTGTTCTATTTTTTCCGATCCAAACAGAAGAAAGGAACGAAAAAAAAAAATAGAAGTTGCTAACTCGAAATCAAATTCTGAAAGATTTCGTTGAAATCAAGATAGTAATAAAATAGTAAGAATAAGTAATACAATGATTTCTAACTACATTTAGAATCCCAGTATAGTATTTAAATAGTATTTCATTTTTCATTTAAGTATTTTGTATGATATTGTTGACCTAGTCATCAATTTCCATTTACGTTCTCATTCTCTTATTAATTCTAATTAATAAGAGAATTCAAATTAGAGTCCCGGCCCGAGTTCCGAGTTTTACTGAGGTTGAATCCACTTTTATTCTTTCTCTTTTCGAACTTATTCTAATTTTAAAAATTCTAAAATGAAAAGAAGGGAAGGGGAGGGATTAGTTACAGATATTTGATTATATCTCTAATTTTCTTTACCCCTTCCCATGTCAATAACTAGAATTAAAAAAAGGAGAATATCAACGCATCCGGGAATAAACGATTGATCTCTATCAATAGACCTGCTAAAGACCCGAACCATAGAGTACTTACTACCGGTGCCACGGACAGATATGTTTTTAGATCTCGCATTTAAAATCCTCCTTCTTTATTGTATTTATTGTAATTTGTAATACATATATGATCAGACGTATATGTAGTTAATGATCACTTGTATTTGTATGCGGAATCCCTAATTCAAATTCAAATGTACAATGATCTAATTCAAATTGAAATGTACAATGATTCAGTAGCTATTCCTTTTATTAAAAAAAAAATACGCCCTTTTATGTCCCAGCATTCCCGAAAAAATTATATTCATTTTTTTTTAGCGGGTTTAATTATACGTTACGTATGTATATAAGTCTTTTATTATAATCAAATCTATGTTATATGATATGAGATGAGATAAAAAAGAAGAAATGACAAGATAATTTTTGTATATGAATGGATAAAATAAAGATGTGGAAAACAATACAGGTATTCTCTACAATGACACTGTCGACCAATGGAAAGGGATGTAGCGCAGCTTGGTAGCGCGTTTGTTTTGGGTACAAAATGTCACGGGTTCAAATCCTGTCATCCCTACCTATTACTTATATTATGAGCCGTAACGAGGGATTAATTGAAATCGATTTTAATTGGGTATAATCAATCTTTAATTTTACAATATTCATATATTTTACAATATTCTATATATTATAATATTCTATATAATAGTAGATGCATGCAAAAATATATTAGGGTTACAAAATATTTAGAAAGCGCTCTTAGTTCAGTTCGGTAGAACGTGGGTCTCCAAAACCCGATGTCGTAGGTTCAAATCCTACAGAGCGTGATTCCATTCTTGTTATTCTTAGGTCAAAATTAAAATTACAATGAAATAATTGAACAGCAATCTAAATTTCCCCCCCCCCCCCTATGGATTAAAATTAAAACAAGTAGGAGGTCAATCAAAAAAAGAGATATTAATTAATCAAAGGTCCAACTGATCGCCACGTCTGTATTGTAAATATGCAGTTACAAATAATCCAGCCAAAGTAATAGGAATTAGACCTAAGACAATTCCAAATAGCAAAACTTCAATCATTTCATTTGTTTGAAAGGGGAAAGGGAGAGGTAATATCTATTCTTAAATATTAATTTGTATTGCACATGAATCTCAATGACTAAGAATTGGAAATTGACACGGTAAGAAACTATAGAATATATGGAATACCACAGAAATCTTTCTAGAAAGATTTCTTTTTTTTATGATTTTTTTATGAATTGTTCATTCAATTAATTTCAAATAAGTCGTATCTTGTTTAAACTGATAAATAGAACCGAAGTTATAGTTAAAACCGCTAGTAGAAAACCGAAATAACTAGTTATGGTAGGCATAAAGAGTCTAAATGAAATATGTTCTTTTTTATACATATGTTTATAAAGCACTTCCCTAAATTTCAATTTTGGTTTTGAAAGATACAAACAAGGATAAGCAAAAATACCAATTGAAAGAATAAGTTTAATTGAAAGTTTTTGATTCAGCAATTATTATCATAATAGACAGTAATAACAAAAATAGAGTGACATAGGTAATAAATCAACTCATCATCTGTGATATCTAATCATCCCGCGATTCCGAATCAACGGATTAGATTCATTGTGCAACTCTTAAAAACT